ACTATTATTTCAATTTCCTGAATGGTCTGAGGATTTAAAGGATTGGAATAGAGAAATGCATATTAAATGTACCTATAATGGCGTTCAATTATCAGAAAAAGAATTTCCAAAAAACTGGTTAACAGACGGTATTCAGATCAAGATCCTATTTCCTTTTAGTCTTAAACCTTGGCACAGATCTAAACTACAAGCCCCTTATAATGATCCAATGAAAAAGAAGGATCAAAAAAATGATTTTTGCTTTTTAACAGTTTTTGGAATGGAAACTGAACTACCTTTTGGTTCTCCCAGAAAAAAACTTTCATTTTTTGAACCCATTTTTAAAGAACTAAAAAAAAAATTAAAAAAATTAAAAAAGAAATGTTTTATAATTCTAAGAATTTTAAAAGAACAAAAAAAGTTGTTTCTAAATGTCTCAAAAGAAACAAAAAAATGGATCATTAAAAGCATTCTGTTTATAAAAGAAATAATAAAAGAACTCTCAAAAATAAACCCAATTATATTATTTGGATTTGGATTGAGAGAAATAGAAGTATATGAATTGAGTGAAACGAAAAAAGATTCGATAATTGGTAATGGGATGATTCATGAATCGTCGATTCAAATTATATCTCAGGGTTGGACAAATTATTCATTAACAGAAAAAAAAATGCAAGATCTAACTGATAGAACAAATACAATAATAAATCAAATAGAAAAAATTACAAAAGAAAATAAAAAAGGAACTCCAGATATAAATTTTAGTTCTAACAAAATAAGTTATGATAATAAAGTATCAGAATCACAAAAAAATATTTGGCAGATATTAAAAAGACAAAATGTTAGATTAATCCGTAAGTCACATTATTTTATAAAATATTTCATTGAAAGGATATACATAGATATCTTTCTATGTATCATTAATATTCCTAGCATCAATACACAACTTTTTCTTGAATCAACAAAAAAAATTATTAATAAATACATTAACGATAATGAAGCAAATCACGAAAGAATTGATAAAACAAATCAAAGTGTAATTCCCTTTATTTCGACTATAAAAAAGTCACTTACTAATATTAGTAACAAGAATTCAAAGACTTTTTGCGACTTATCTTACTTTTCACAAGCATATGTATTTTATAAATTATCACAAACTCAACTTATTAACTTATATAAGTTAAAATCTGTATTTCAATATAACGGAATGTCCCTTTTTCTTAAGAATGAAATAAAGGATTTTTTTGTTGTAACACAAGAACTATTTCATTCCGAATTAAGACATAAGAATCTTCGCAATTATGGAATGAATCAATGGACAAATTGGTTAAGGAGTCAGTATCAATGTGATGTATCTCATATTAAATGGTCTAGATTAGTACCACAAAAATGGCGAAATATATTCAATCAACACTGTATGGCTCAAAATAAAGATTTATGTGATTTATATGAAAAGGATCGATTAATTAACTACGAAAAAAATTTCGAAACAGATTCATTACTGAATCAAAAAGATAATTTTAAAAAACAATATAGATATGATATTTTAGCATATAAATCTATTAATTATGAAGATAAGAAGGACTCTTATATTTATGGATCACCATTACAAGTAAAAAATAACCAAGATATTTTTTATAATTACAACACACATACACAAAAATCATTTAATATGCTGGAAGGTATTCCTATTATCCCTTATCTAGTAGAAGATGATATTAGAGATATGGAGATAAATCCGGATAGAAAATATTTTGATTGGAGAATTTTCCATTTTTGTCTTAAAAATAAGGTCGATATTGACGCCTGGATCGATATTGATACTGACACTAACAGTAATAAATATACTAAGACTAGGGTTAATAAGTATCAAATAATTGATAAAATCAATAAGAGGGGTCTTTTTTATCTCACGATTCAGCAAGATCAAGAAATCAACCTATCCAATCAAAAAACCCTTTTTGATTGGATGGGGATGAATGAAGAAATACTAAGTTGTCCCATATCAAATATGGAATTTTGGTTCTTCCCAGAATTGGGGATACTTTATAATACGTATAAAATTAAACCGTGGGTTATACCAATTAAATTACTAGTTTTAAATTCTAATATAAATGAAAATGATAGTAAAAACAAAAGCATCGCCGGAAATAAAAAAAGGGATCCTTTTATATCAATATCGGAGAATTCAAAAAAATCTTTTGAATTAGAAAACCGAAATCAAGGGGAAAAAGAATACGCGGTCCAAGCAGATTTTAAATCAGCTCTTTCAAACCAAGAAAAAGATGTTGAAGAAGATTATACGGGATCGTACATGAAAAAAAATAGAAATAAAAAGCAATACAAGATCAATACAAAAGCGGAGTTTGATTTCTTCCTAAAAAGGTATTTGCATTTTCAATTGAGATGGGATGATTCTTTAAATAAAAAAATAAGCAATAACATCAAAGTATATTGTCTCCTGCTTAGACTGATAAATCCAAGAGAAATTACTATATCCTCTATTCAAAGAGGCGAAATGAGTCCGGATATTCTGATGATTCAGAAAGATTTAACTCTTACAGAATTGATTAAAAGGGGAATTTTGATTATTGAACCAATTCGTCTATCTATAAAAAATGATGGAAAATTTATTATCTATCAAACCATCGGTATTTCATTAGTTCATAAAAGCAAACACCAAATTAATCAAAGATACCGAGAAAAAAAACATGCCGATAAGAATTCTGATGAAGCCATTACAAAACATCAAAAGATGACTGGAAATAGAGATAAAAATCATTATGATTTGTTTGTTCCTGAAAATATTTTATCACCTAGACGTCGTAGAGAATTGAGAATTCTAATTTGTTTCAATTCTGAGAATAGACATAGAAATGCAGCATTTTGTAATGGGAATAAGGTAAACAGTCAAGTTTTGGATAAAAGCAAAAACTATAAAAAAAAACTTATTAAATTTAAGTTATTTCTTTGGCCCAATTATCGATTAGAAGATTTGGCTTGTATGAATCGTTATTGGTTTAATACCAATAATGGCAGTCGTTTCAGTATGGTAAGGGTACATATGTATCCGCGATTTAAAATGCATTAATAGTACATTTTTGCTATATTTCCCATACTATATCTGATCTATGACGACAAAGAGATGCACACACGCATTGTCTTACATTCCATCGTTCCATTCTGATACACGATACTAATTCAATGACATATCAATTTGATCTAGAAATGAATCAACAAAATATTATTATTTTAGGTCTAAATTTTTATCTTTTGTGAGTGCAGAAAACAACCATCCTTTATGTATACCCTTTTCAAATCCAAATAAATAAAAATTTAATTTTATTAAAAAAAATTATAAATTAATAACAAAATTAATATTTTTGTATATACAAAATAAAAATGAGAGGCATTATTATTACTGATCAATAAAGATATCTATCAATAAAAATTTCTTAAAATAAAAAGAGGGGGGCGAGAAGATTTCATTTTATGGTAAAAAATCCATTCATCTCAGTTATTTCACAAGAAGAAAAAGACGAAAACAGAGGATCCACTGAATTTCAAATAGTTAGTTTCACCAATAGGATACGAAGACTTACTTCACATTTAGAATTACACAAAAAAGACTATTTATCTCAGAGAGGTTTACGTAAAATTCTGGGAAAACGCCAACGACTGCTGTCTTATTTGTCAAAGAAAAATAGAATATGTTATAAAGAATTAATTAATCGGTTGGATATTCGGGAGTCAAAAACCCGTTAATTTGAAGAGGCATTTTAAATTATTTGATTTATTAGATCTTGAATTTTAATGAACTTTTTTTCGTTTTCAGCAATTCATGAAAGAATGCATCGAGGAAAAACCGATGAATATACCAGCTACAAGAAAAGACCTCATGATAGTCAATATGGGCCCCCACCACCCATCAATGCATGGTGTTCTTAGACTCATCATTACTCTAGATGGTGAAGATGTTATTGATTGTGAACCAATATTGGGTTATTTACACCGAGGGATGGAAAAAATTGCGGAAAACCGAACAATTATACAATATTTGCCTTATGTAACACGTTGGGATTATTTAGCTACTATGTTCACAGAAGCAATAACTGTAAATGGACCGGAACAGTTGGGAAATATTCAAGTACCTAAAAGAGCTAGCTATATCAGAATAATTATGTTGGAGTTGAGTCGTATAGCTTCTCATCTGTTATGGCTTGGTCCTTTTATGGCGGATATTGGTGCACAAACTCCCTTTTTCTATATTTTCAGAGAAAGAGAATTAGTATATGATCTATTCGAAGCTGCCACCGGTATGAGAATGATGCATAATTATTTTCGTATCGGAGGAGTAGCGGCCGATCTACCTCATGGTTGGATAGATAAATGTTTGGATTTCTGCGATTATTTTTTAACAAGAGTTGCTGAATATCAAAAACTTATTACACGAAATCCTATTTTTTTAGAACGAGTCGAGGGAGTAGGCATTATTGGTAGAGAGGAAGTAATAAATTGGGGTTTATCGGGACCAATGCTGCGAGCTTCCGGAATACAATGGGATCTTCGTAAAGTTGATCATTATGAATGTTACGACGAATTTGATTGGGAGGTACAGTGGCAAAAAGAAGGAGATTCATTGGCTCGTTATCTAGTCCGAATTGGTGAAATGATAGAATCTATAAAAATTATTCAACAGGCTCTGGAAGGAATTCCAGGGGGACCCTATGAGAATTTAGAAATACGATACTTTGATAGAGAAAGGAATCCGGAATGGAATGATTTTGAATATAGATTTATTAGTAAAAAGCCTTCTCCTACATTTGAATTGCCGAAACAAGAACTTTATGTGAGAGTCGAAGCCCCAAAGGGAGAGCTGGGAATTTTTCTGATAGGGGATCAGAGTGGTTTTCCTTGGAGATGGAAAATCCGCCCCCCGGGTTTTATCAATTTGCAAATTCTTCCTCAGTTAGTTAAAAGAATGAAATTGGCTGATATTATGACGATACTAGGTAGTATAGATATCATTATGGGAGAAGTTGATCGTTGAAATGATAATTGATACACCAGAAGTACAAGATATTGATTCTTTTTCTAGATTAGAGTTTTTAAAAGAGGTTTATGGAATTATATGGGTGCTTATTCCTATTTTGACTCTTGTATTGGGAATCACAATAGGCGTACTGGTAATTGTATGGTTAGAAAGAGAAATATCCGCAGGGATACAACAACGTATTGGACCTGAATACGCCGGCCCTTTTGGAATTCTTCAAGCTCTAGCAGATGGGGCAAAACTAGTTTTCAAAGAAAATCTTCTTCCATCTAGGGGGGATACCCGTTTATTCAGTATCGGGCCATCCATAGCAGTCATATCAATTTTAGTAAGCTATTCAGTAGCTCCTTTTGGCTATCACCTTGTTTTAGCGGATCTCAATATCGGTGTTTTTTTATGGATTGCCATTTCTAGTATTGCTCCAATTGGACTTCTTATGTCAGGATACGGGTCAAATAATAAATATTCCTTTTTAGGTGGTCTACGAGCTGCTGCTCAATCGATTAGTTATGAAATACCATTAACTTTATGTGTGTTATCAATATCTCTACGTGTGATTCGTTGATACATAGACATAAACTTTTCTTTATTCCTTCCTTTCAAATCAAAGAAAGGGTTGGAATGAATTAAGTAGATATCTTCATTTTTTTTATTCATTATTCGGGTTGATGAACTAAATCAAATAGTTATATGAGTGAAAGAAAACAGCTTATATATAAATTCGCAGTAAAAAGATTGAGTCTCATTTTCTATGTATAAGAGTTAGAGAGTTAAGCGGAAATAAACATAAACAGAAGCGACCGTTTCCCCCAAGATTGGTTGATTAGTCATCCTGACTTGAAGCGGGCTCAAAAGATCAACCGTATTGAGTTTTCACTATCATTTGTATGTATTACCACAGGGGGGGGGGTTGAACAAAAACGAGTGGGTGGTTAGAAACACCAAGATATGTAAAGGATTAGTAATAGAGATTATGTAAATTCTCCAAAAGGACATTTTTACATAATATACAAACAAAGAATACTCATTGGGGCTTTAAGTTGGTAGAAATGATCAGGCAATACTCCCCACGACACGATTCCAATCCAGAGTATGCTCCTATCCACCGATTAAATAAATAACTATTGGGAACGAAATAATCCTTTACTTTATTTTGTAAGCCCCCTTTTTCTCAGAAATAGAAAGAAGAATAGGAACGAAAAAAAGAGAAAGAAATCCAATTCCAATAAAAAAAAAAAAAAGATACCTTTTTTATTTCCCAGATACATATTAATAGATATAGAATTTGTGTCATAATTCATGAATTAATTATAGAATTTTTTTCGTACGTGAAATAAACGGGTTATTGATATTTCTACAAGAAGTATTTTATTGAAGAATTAAGTTATTACTCAACAAAGAAGAATTTTAATTCTTATTGAAATTATTAAAGTTAAAGAAAGGGTGAGATCGATTCAGAAGTACTTTTTTATTTATTATTAAATAATTATAACAGACAGAATTCAATTGGTCTAATTTAGGACCGTCCAATAGATTTTGACTTTATACATCCTACAAACGTACCAAGATAAAATAATACTGACGCGATCCTTAGATTTATTTCTGGCCTTTAAGGAGCCGTATGAGGTGAAAATCTCATGTACGGTTCTGTAATAGCGATGATAACAGTAATGGTATCACCGACTATAATTATCTAACAGTTCAAGTACAATTGATATAGTTGAGGCGCAATCAAAATACGGTTTTTGGGGATGGAATTTGTGGCGTCAGCCTATAGGGTTTATCATTTTTATCATTTCTTCCCTAGCAGAATGTGAGAGATTACCTTTTGATTTACCCGAAGCAGAAGAAGAATTAGTAGCAGGTTATCAAACCGAATACTCGGGTATAAAATTTGGTTTATTTTATGTTGCTTCCTATCTAAACCTATTAGTTTCTTCATTATTTGTAACAGTTCTTTACTTGGGAGGTTGGAATATCTCTATTCCGGACATATATGTTTCTGAGCTTTTTGAAATAAATAAAACATGTGGAGTTTTTGGAGCGACAATTGGTATCTTTATTACATTAGCTAAAACTTATTTGTTCTTGTTCATTCCTATCACAACAAGATGGACTTTACCGAGGCTAAGAATGGACCAACTATTGAATCTTGGATGGAAATTTCTTTTACCTATTTCTCTCGGTAATCTATTATTAACAACTTCTTCCCAACTCTTTTCGCTGTAAGGTAAATTTACAACTTGTCTCAAACAAGAGAAATAAACAAACATAAAATTATTCATAATATATATTAATGATATGTTCTCTATGGTAACTGGGTTCATGAATTATGGTCAACAAACAGTACGAGCTGCAAGGTACATTGGTCAAAGTTTCATGATTACTTTATCTCACGCAAATCGTTTACCTGTAACTATTCAATATCCTTATGAAAAATTAATCACCGCGGAGCGTTTCCGCGGTCGAATCCATTTTGAATTTGATAAATGTATTGCTTGTGAAGTATGTGTTCGTGTATGTCCTATAGATCTACCCGTTGTTGATTGGAAATTGGAAACTGATATTCGCAAGAAACGGTTGCTTAATTACAGTATTGATTTCGGAGTCTGTATATTTTGTGGTAATTGCGTTGAGTATTGTCCAACAAATTGTTTATCAATGACTGAAGAATATGAACTTTCTACTTATGATCGTCACGAATTGAATTATAATCAAATTGCTTTGGGTCGTTTACCAATGTCAGTAATTGACGATTATACAATTCGAACAATTTTTAATTCGCCTCAAAAAAAAAATAAGTAAATCTCTTGATTAAAGAATAATTTATAATTACTTTACTAAGACTATTACTTTACTAATAAATAATACTAAGGTTCATTTTTTTTTTTTTGATCTAATCTAAAGGAATCGGGTTTCTTTCGTTTTGTTTGGTCAATAACTAAAAATCCCAACTATTGATTAGTTGGTTAAGAATCACGTCTTAATTTGGATTGAAAATCCATTAATTAATCCATTAATTAATATATCTGTAATTATTTTTACATATATAGTTTCAAATGAGAACTACTCTTTCAGATAACGAATTAAATTAGTCCAATAATTGTACTTACATTTATTCATATCCCTTAGGATTTAATTAGGAATTGCTCAAAAATTATAATTTTTTTTCTGTTCGGATTTCAATAAGGTCATGAAAAACATTTCGATTTATTTATCTCTTATTTTACATATAATGGATTTGCCCGGACCAATACATGATTTTCTTTTAGTCTTTCTGGGATCGGTTCTTATACTAGGAGGTATGGGAGTGGTATTATTTACCAACCCCATTTATTCTGCCTTTTCATTGGGACTGGTTCTTGTTTGTATATCCTTATTATATATTCTATTAAACTCCTATTTTGTAGCTGCTGCACAACTTCTTATTTACGTGGGAGCTATAAATGTTTTAATCGTATTTGCTGTGATGTTTATGAATGGTTCAGAATATTACAAAGATTTGAATCTTTGGACCGTTGGGGATGGGGTTACTTTGCCAGTTTGTACAAGTATTTTTGTTTTACTCATGATTACTATTACAGATACGTCATGGTACGGGATTATTTGGACTACAAGATCAAACCAGATTATAGAACAAGATTTGATAAGTAATAGTCAACAAATTGGAATTCATTTATCAACGGATTTTTTTCTTCCGTTTGAATTCGTTTCGATAATTCTTTTAGCCGCTTTGATAGGTGCAATTGCCGTGGCGCGACAGTAATAAATCTATAGAATTGGCAACAGCAATCCAAATAAAACTGTGTTCTGTTTTATTACATTTATTTCCCTTCAATTAAAGGTTCTTTATGTCTAAAATATAAATTATTTTATTCAATCTATTCTATTACCAATAGAATATATTCCTTTGTTCCGTACTTTTTTTTATTCTAGTCAATTGAATCTGTTTAATTGTTGTTCAGTTCATATTGAAATGAATCGAAATTGATAAGGAGTTGGTCAATGATGCTCGAGCATGTACTTGTTTTGAGTGCCTACTTATTTTCTATCGGTATCTATGGATTGATCACGAGTCGAAATATGGTTAGAGCCCTTATGTGTCTTGAACTTATATTGAATGCGGTTAATATAAATTTCGTAACATTTTCTGATTTTTTTGATAGTCGCCAATTAAAAGGAAATATTTTCTCAATTTTTGTTATAGCTATTGCAGCCGCTGAAGCAGCTATTGGTCCGGCTATTGTTTCGTCAATTTATCGTAACAGAAAATCAACTCGTATCAATCAATCAAATTTGTTGAATAAGTAGTATTAATAATCATATAAATTCTAATATTCATAAATTATAATTACCATGACCATACATTACGTATAATACATGTTTTCGAAAATGTAAAAAATCAATGTAAGAAATCAAAGTATCTTGGTTCTATCACAAGGGTCGATCCAGAATTAGATTGATTATAAAAATTCTGATAAATTATTGATTCATCTGGTGTCTAAATATATGATTCATTTACAAGTTTACTAGATCGAAAATTTCTGACATTTAAAAATTTATAGATCCAATGTCACATTCAGTAAAGATTTATGATACGTGTATAGGGTGCACTCAATGTGTGCGAGCCTGCCCAACAGATGTATTAGAAATGATACCTTGGGACGGATGTAAGGCTAAGCAAATTGCTTCCGCTCCAAGAACAGAGGACTGTGTCGGTTGTAAGAGATGTGAATCCGCCTGTCCAACGGATTTCTTGAGTGTTAGAGTTTATTTATGGCATGAAACAACTCGAAGTATGGGTCTAGCTTATTAATACGTTCCAGAAAACCCTACTTTAAATACATTTTTTTTATCTTTACCGACAAAAACCCGCGCTCAAAAAATATTTATTTTGAGCACGGGTTTTTCTGGTCCAAGTTTATCTTGTTTTTACCATGAATTATTTTCCTTGGTTAACACTAGTTG